ATAAATTCTTTGATTCTTCAACTTCGATGAAATTGGAATAGTTCCTTTCATTCTTATACTACTACTACTCTATTTACATTTGGATGAAATCGAATCGGATTCAAATATTTTTGAGTTTTTATTTTATTGATTCCTGTCAAAAAGAAAGAATTTGAGTAGAAGGTCTTTTTTTTTAATGAGTCCGGTTTTATGTTATTTCGTACTGTACCTTTGTTTGTGGGATTCTTTTCTCGCGACACGAAAGGTAATTAAAAGAAATTATAGAATGGATTTCTGCCTATGTCTAGATCTCGAATAAATGGAAATTTTATTGATAAGACCTTTTCAATTGTAGCCAATATCTTATTACGAATAATTCCGACAACTTCGGGAGAGAAAGAGGCATTCACCTATTACAGAGATGGTGCGATTTGATTATTTTATTTGTATTTTGTATTTATTACAAATTTTTTATATGGATCTTTATTTATCTATTTTAGATCCATTTTAGAATATTATTTATTAGAATCTTTTTTATACTTTTTTTTTATTTCATCGTTCTCAATCTTAGGAGAAAGACACATTATTTAATTTAGGATAGAAAGAAAAAAATTATTGAAATAAATCGACGCTTGTTGAAGGTGAGGTTTGTAAATAAAACAAGCCCTTCTGTCGTGTATCCCCGATTAATGCAGCCTCAAATGCTTCACTTGTCAATTCTAGAGTATTGAGCGAAAGGTTACACCTATGGTATGGCTATGGGTTAAGGTCAACCCTACTCCACAAGTACCAATAGGAGGCATATGGGAAGAGGCACTACTCCTAGGAATCAACAACACGAAAACTTTGTTCTAAATTATTCCTTTTCTTTATCAGGATCGGGACTAACAAGAATGGTTGGGACAACAAGCATCCATCTCGTTCGTATTTTGGATACCCATATAACCATCGAAGACTGTTGAAGTGACTAATTCCTGGAAATTAAGAGGCGTTGAAGACAAAGAAATTGTTGGAGTCACCCCTTTTTATCTAGTACCAACACGCTTAATTTTAAGGAAAGATTTTTTTACAAGAAGGTTGGCTGGAAAGTTCTTGTAAAAACACCAGCCCCACTCAGTTTATAATGAGACTATTTCAATCTTTTTTGATTCCATGTATTATTCTCATTATGCACATAAAGGAGGAGCCGTATGAGATGAAAATCTCATGTACGGTTCTGAAACGGAGATTCTTTGAATCGAACAACGACCGTAACGGATGTCGGCTCAATCCGAAGGAAATTATGCGGAAGCTTTACAGAATTATTATGAAGCTATGCGATTAGAAATCGATCCCTATGATCGAAGTTATATACTCTATAACATAGGCCTTATCCACACAAGGAACGGAGAACATACGAAAGCTTTGGAATATTATTTTCGGGCACTAGAGCGGAATCCTTTCTTACCACAAGCTTTTAATAATATGGCCGTGATCTGTCATTACGTGCGACTATCTCCACTATAGAAATAAAAGGGGAAAGCAAGAGCAAATCCATATTAATAAATACTAGAAAAAAAAAAAGGCTTTCTACATATGTATCGTCCAAAACAACGATTTTTATCAGCTGTAGTAAAGAAATAAACTTCATAGAAGTGGAAATATGACAAAATAGGTATGCCTAGATACTTTATTCTATGGATAAAGGATCTAATTGAAGATGAAGCGCCGTAAAGATCAATTCACGAGGTTTTTGGCCGATACAATAAGAACTGCTTACTTATGTCATGATATGAGATAAACGCTAGGAATCAACTTATGTAATAAAGTTGATCCCCTAAGGTGTTGAGCAGCGGTGTAGCATCAGATCCCAACGATAGTAAGTCTTTTCCTTCTTATGAAGGAAAGTCTTTTTCAAAGATTCTATATAAATTTATATATGAAAACGAGATAGTTACCTTTCAGAAAATTCCAATGATAGCGGAAATGTCTATGCTTTATGAAGGTGGGAGAAAAGATAAAACTGATTAAATTATTAAGCAAAATTCAAGTTTGAAACTCATAACCTCTTTTGGTTAACTTAACTCGAGCGAAAAGGAGGGATAGATCCATAAGAAATCTTATTCAATTGGGTATGGTAGATTAAAAAAATGGGACACCAAAAGAATTTGAATGCTGAGCCGTATGAGGTCGGAAACTCTCACGTACGGTTCTAAGGGAAGGAATTTACTCGCCTATTCCGACCGGGGAGAACAGGCCATTCGACAAGGAGATTCTGAAATTGCGGAGGCTTGGTTCGATCAAGCTGCCGAGTATTGGAAACAAGCTATAGCGCTTACTCCTGGTAATTATATTGAAGCGCAGAATTGGTTGAAGATCACAAGACGTTTCGAATAAGAACACTATTTTATTCTATATAATTATTATTTTTCTAATTTCTTTATTTTTTTTTCTTGTTATTTATATTTATAGAATTTTTTATATTTTTTTATTTGTTATAATGAATTGTTTGTTGTCTCTATCAGTCAAATAAAACCGATCA